TTAAACACGTATGCAGATCGCTATAATATCCGACTTCTCTTTTATTGCCGGTTCTATTCGGGACAGCCCGGGTCGTGCTCTATCAAAAGAGAATTTCTATTCAATACAAAAGTGAAGTAGGATAATTCCCTATCGACAACATATCTAAATAATAGGTATCTGTGTAACAATTTATGTTCTGGGGTTTACATATACTCATATGTTTTGTTATAATTGCAATTGAGAAGGATTTTTTGATTGAAAAAATCAATACTGATTAGTTCTGTCTCAATTTGTATTTTCTTATGTCATTAGGAAAACACAATTTGAGATTCAAATCCCATAATCGTTCATGAATTCGAAGTAAACAGTCAATAGTTAATGGTTCCAATTTGTCGGCTGAAAATACCCATTTGATTTTTCAATAGAAAAGCGAGAGAATGTTTTTAGCATTGTGTAGTTTCAAATACTATACAATCAATCGAAGGGATGGATCAAATGCAATCAAAAGGGGGTCTTTCTTTTAGGACAAGGATTAAGGAAAACAGGAGTGCAAGTACAATAAAAATTCAGTAATCCGGGAAAATTTTCATCTATTTTGTATCATTTTGGCGGCATGGCCGAGTGGTAAGGCGGGGGACTGCAAATCCTTTTTCCCCAGTTCAAATCTGGGTGTCGCCTGATCAACAAAAAACTCGAAATCTCTTCTGTTTTGCTGATATAACTCGCAGAATTCTTCCCCGGTAGAAGCCGAGGAAACCGACTGTTGATACTTTGTTTGATTCTAAACATGTGGTCTGAAGGTTTTCTAAAAGAAAAGATTGTAAATCCTCGTTCGCATCTAGGATTCAAGGAAATATTCTAATCTACTGGTAGAGGGGTTATCAAGACTTCACGATTCCCTTCTATTACTAAGGGAGTGTCTAATGACTGGATCTTGAATCAAATTGTAGAGCCTGATAGGAAATTCAATTACGAGTTTGGGAAAGGGGGGAAGTTGCTTTATATACGACGGACTCGCGCGAATCTCTGAGTGCTCAGGTATCCATATTAGATTGGATGGATAATTGACTTTTATAGAAAAAGGGTCAAAAAGAAAGAATTTCTTTTCGACAACCCCTAGTCAAGCCCCCTCTTTCAGAGCGATAATCTGGAAAGGGGGGTACGGATGGGAAATAGAGGTCTGTAATAGATAGTGATTTCTCCCCTTCTGTTTTTACTTACGAAGGTCACCAAAACAAAAAAAGAATAGGGCTTATTATTCTTATTCCTACATGTTCCCATTCCCTTAGGATGTTACTACGTATTTTGCTTGTGTTTAATCTTTCCCGATTCGAAATCATAATCGATTTATTGGATTCTCAATAGTGTTAGGTCAGAATCCCTTTTTGACTCTGCGCCATTGATTCCACTATTATTAGTGAAGAATAATGGAATAATTCCTTCGTATTTATAGAGATAGGGGACATAATTCACATGGATATAGTAAGTCTCGCTTGGTCTGCTTTAATGGTAGTCTTTACATTTTCCCTTTCACTCGTAGTGTGGGGAAGAAGTGGGCTCTAGAAGTACTACTAATTGAGTTGAGGAATCAAACCGTATCAATTGTTTTATAGATCGTTCTGCAACACATTTTGAACTATTCAAAAGAATCTGCATTTGGAATCCCATTGGACTCCAATGGAGTAATCTAGGATATGAATCATACTCTTTCAATCAAAGAGATATTTCAGCGATTCCCGTCTTTGTATTTCGAAAAGAAAGGGATTCAGATGATTGGAAATTGATTCCAATCTAAAATTCTTCCGAAATTTTCTAATTTCAATCAATGGAATGGGCTCTTACTATGTTTATAGATGGATACTGAGGAAGACCGGACCTTTTTTTGATTTCTTTCCCTCTTTACTCTTCAAAGAAGAAGTCGTTTTGTTAAGTGTATACGCACTTTCTATGAGAAATGATAGAGAGATAGTGGTTGTCTAACGAAAGACTATGCAATAATAAGATCTTGACTCGGGCGAGTCACATATTGGACATTTACCGCCTGGTTTCTAATTTTAGAAAGGCGATTTATCCTTTATCGACTTATTTCATATCCTGGTTCGGGCGTTAAATAAAAACCGGTGAGGTTTCCTCTTCCTTATTAGTAAGAGGAAAGGAATTAGAATCCTAAGAGAAGAATTATTTCCGATTCATCGGAACAAATAGATGTAGCAAATTGGGTGTTATGTCAATTCCATACAATATATGGAATTAATATACACATATATGAAGAGAATATTGTAGATTGATCTATAGAAACTTAAGCCTTTATCTTTATTCTAGATTACAACTTTATAGTCTAAGTTTATAGACTAAGAGATAGATAGTATGAAATAGATGAATCTTGCTTTCTACCATTCTATCTATCTCTTAGAATACTGCCGATTATAGTCCGCTCATTTCATTTAAGTTAAGATGTGAAATTGGAATCCTTTTCATTTGACTTCGTCAATTTTTGATAATAACTCAGAAGGAAAGT